TCCAACCCAAATGAAGCGACCAACCACCGGATCCAACCCAAATGAAGCGACCAACCACCGGACACTAACCTGTAATTTATATTTATTAAAAAAAAATTATTTATTTTTTTTCACTTTATAGATATCAGAGAGTATATGATTCGAACATATGAAAGTTTTTACCTTTAACTAGACTCAAGCTAGCCGCCTTAAACCACTCAGCCAACTCTCTTTTTTTTTTGATTCTTCAGTGACTCGAACACTGAACATATCCTTATCAAGAATACACTTTACCGGTTAAGTTAAAGAACCAATATAATTTTTTTTTTATTTTTTATTTTCACTCAAGAGCACTTAGATTTGAACTAAGAAATATAAGGTTGAAGCTTACAGTTTTGCCTATTAAACTATGCTCTTCGGAAAAGAGATGAATCGAACATCTACGTGTAAAAACACAATATTTAGCAAATATCTTACCCTACCAATAGCAACTTTTCCTTTTTTTTAGTATTACAACCTAAATACGAGTTAGGCCGGCTTCGATCCGGCATCTATTTTCTCGACAAGAAAACCCTTTACCAATTAAGTTACTAACCCTAGAATATTTAAGATACGGCTAGTCGAATTCGAATCGACACACTTTACTTGGAAGGTAAACAGTCTACCATTAACTTATAGCCATAAATATATTAACTTAACTAATTATGACTAGCTGAATTCGAATCAGCACATCTTATATGGTAAATAAGCAGTCTACCATTAACTTATAGTCATTAATTAATATTTTTTTTTTATCCTTTAAGACTTATGGGATTTGAACCCATATGGTAATGATTAAAAGTCACATGTTTTACCATTAAACTAAAGTCTCTATAATATTTAATTAAATTATATTATAACATTATTTTTAATTCTAATAACCTCAGTAATAAACAGAAATATATAAGAATAATCAAACTACATCAACAAAGTGTCAGTATAATATTCCTGATTCGTAACCTAGATGGTGGTGATCTGTTAAATGGTATGCAGCTAAACGTCATAATCCTACAGCTAAGAAGGCTGTTCCTACCATAACGTGTATACCGTGGAAACCTGTTCCAAAGTAAAAACATGATCCATAAACACTATCAGATATTGTGAAAGAAGAAACTGAATACTCTACACCTTGGAAGAATGTAAATACTAAAGCTAATATTATAGTTACAACTGTTCCATATAAAGCTCCTTTTCTATTACCTTGTATTAATGAGTGATGAGCGTATGTAATAGTTACACCTGAAGATAATAATAATATAGTATTTAATAATGGTAACTCAAAAGGATTTACAGCTTGAATTCCTAATGGTGGTCATTGTGCACCTAATTCTACACTAGGTGAAATAGCACTGTGGAAGAAAGCTCAGAAAATAGCTAAAAAGAAGAAAACTTCAGAAATAATGAATAAACCTACTCCTAAATTTAACCCTTTTTGTACAGCATTTGTATGGTTACCTAAATATGTACCTTCTGATATTACATCTCTAAATCATAAACCCATTACGTACATTACATTAAACACAGCAACAGGTACTAAATACTCGAATCCTTGGAATCCGTGCATAAATAATACTGTGGCTGTTGTTAATATAAATAATGAAACACTAGTAAATAATGGTCATGGTGAAGGTGAAACTAAATGAAAAGGATGATTTTGAAAATTACTTTTTGATCTATATATCATTTTTTTTTAATTATGTTTAAGTTAATACTACTTGTATTATTGTTTTTGTTTAATTGTTATAACAATGGCTCCTACCATACCTGTTAATAATATCATAGAACTTACTATTAATCAAATAGCATAGTTTGTATACATAATATTACCTATACCTTCTATATGTGTAGCTTCTACAAGTGAATTATCTCAACCTTTACTACTTGCAAATCCCATGTGTTGTTTTAAATCCATTATTTTTACGGATTCGTTGTCTATTTCTATAGAACTTTGTACATATGTTTTCGCTATCTCACTAAAAATTGCAAACTCTGTAAGATTTGTAGGTAATGCTTGAGTTATTGTCATTATAAAACTAGCTCCTACACCTATAATTAAAGGTGTATCTTTTCTAGTATTATGTGTAATTTCAGATGTTCTAATATTTATTAACATTAAAATAAATAAGAATAATATAGATATAGCACCTACATAAACTAATATATAAGATAAACCTAAAAAATTATATCCTACTAATATTAATAAACTAGCTATATTTACAAATAAAGCTATTAAATACAATACAGAAACAATAGGATTTTTACTAGCTATAGTACAATATGCTAAAAGTAAAGCTAACACATATATAATGTCAGGTAATCCTGCACTAAATCCATTAGTAATATTATCATTTAATAAAAAGATATTATACATGAAAAAAAAAATATATAATCTATCATTATATTATACTAAAAATAAAATATCAAGATAGGATTAGAAAATTATATCTAATTAGGAAGAAAAGGAATCGAACCTTCGATGGCCTATAGCCATTGAGTTTACAGCTCAACCCGTAAACCAACATACGGACCCTTCCTTAAAAAAATTTTTTTTTTGTTATCTTTTCCTGGATTTGAACCAGTTGGAAATGACTTCCAATTTTCCTTATAAAGATATATACATATAATTATATACGTATACTATTTTTTTTTTTAATTTTATACTCCCCGTGCAATTTCCATTACACGAACCTTATTTCGACTTAACACCAATCAAAGTTTTGCATACGAAAACTTTTCTGCGTAGTTATACAACAACTTTATGTATAATCATACACAGAAAACATCAAACTTACTGCATCTTCTTCTTTCAGCGCCTGACGAGTGGTTAGTACCTAACTGAGAAATAATTCACCGTGACGATGGTGATTCACGATTACTAGTAATTCCTTATTCAAGCAGTCGAGTTACAGACTACTATCCATAGTATTCCGTGACGATGGTGATTCACGATTACTAGTAATTCCTTATTCAAGCAGTCGAGTTACAGACTACTATCCATAGTATTTCCTTTTTTGGGGGTTAGCTCCATTTCACAATATCGCATCCCTTTGTAAAGGCGTATGTGGCACGTCTATAGCCCACAGCATTTAGGCCATAATGACTTGTCTTAATCCCTATTATCAACCAATGTAATAGCGAACCACTTTATATATATAAATAAAGTGAGGGTTTTCGTTAATTAGAGGAGTTAACCAAATCTCACGACATTAACTAAAGACAGCCATGCAGCGCTTGTAACAATTTTTCATAACTGCTATACAAGCTGTGGTAAGGTTTTTCGCGGATCATCGAATTAAATAACATACTTCACTACTGGTTTCAGAAACGGTCTAATGATTTCAGTTTATATGTTGCCATAGTACTCTTGAGGTGGAATGCTTACACTTTCGTTTATACATTAAAATCTATCTAATGTATGACATTCATCATTGTCTGCTTGGACTATTAGGGTATCTAATCCTGTTTGCTACCCAAGCCTTCGTCTCTCAACGTCAGTTATTACATAGAAGGACGCCTTCGCCGTTGACAGTCCTCCTGGTATCAAAAAATTTTATCTCTACTCCAGGAATTCTTCCTTCTCTCATATAACTCTAGTAAATAAGTACTCTTTTAGAGTTTAATTTACCGTCTACTTACCCTTTAAACCCAATAAAGATAACTAACACTAGCCTTCTACGTATTACCGCGACTGCTGGCACGTAGTTTGGTCAAGACTTATAAATAGATTTTGTCATTATATATAATCTATTTAGAATTTTATGTGGTTTAACCACTATTGTATTTATACAAATACAATTTCATTCTTCCAAGTTACTGGTTCAGCCTTTCGGCCATTGACCAATATTCCTCACTGCTGTACAAAAAAGCATTGGGTTTTTCTCAGACCCAATGTGGTCGATCAACTTTCCAGTTACGACTACGGTTACTGCTAGAAAAGTCATTACCTTTCCTACTACTCACCGAGATAAAAATTTACATCCTAAAGCAAACACGCTATTATAATTTATATTTTTATATAGGGTATATAAATTAGTTAGCTGTAACTAACTAGTTAAGAATAGTTATAACTAGTTTTTGTCATTGTTCTTTACTAAAACAATTAATAAACAGAAATGTGTACTAATTGTTTATTTATTGGGGAATTTCTCCCCTAACTTTAAGGTAGCCAATTTATCATATACTCACCTGTACACCACTACTATTTATTTTTAAATAATAAATTATTTAAAATCTAATTAGTCGTTCGATTAGCATGTGTCAAGTACTTGGACAGTGTTCAGTTAGAGCCATCATCAAACTCTTTATGTTTTTATTATTAGAATGTAATTACTACATCCTATGTGTTCACTAACACTTATATTGCGTAATACATTTAATTTATACTAATTATTATGTGTTATTTTTTTTTAGATATAAATAAGCCAGTTTCTGTTGTAAAATTACAATCATTCTAATTAAAAAACTAAACATCTGGTTCTTGTTCGATTTTTTAGTTATATAGTTTCTGTTTAAATCCTTATATTTTTATAAAGAAAAAAATTTTTTATTTTTTTTTTTCATATATGTTTAATTAGTATTGGACTTTCCTATTTTATTGTATTCTTATATCTAATTACAATAATAATTAATATGAGTATTTTTTTTTTTACTTTATTGATTGTTAAAAATCAATAAAATTATATATATATATATATATATATGAGCTTAGTGTAAGTCTAAACCATCTTTAATATAAGAACAAGCTAAAACAACGAAAACTTGTGCTTGTATAAATGCTATAGCTAATTCTAAACCTGAGAATGCTATAATAAATGCTAAAGGTATTAATCCTAATACAAAGAATATTATACCACTTGTCATAATATTATAAGTAAATCCACTTAAAATACTTAAAAGCATGTGACCACTTAATATATTAGCTGCTAATCTTAAACCTAAAGAAACATTTCTAGATAAGTAAGATATAAATTCTATTAAAACTAATAAAGGTAATAAGGCTAAAGGACAACCTGATGGTACAAATAATGAAAAGAATTTTAACCCGTGTCTTTGGAAACCTAATATTGTTGCACCTAAAACTATAGTAAAACTAATTGAGAAAGTTAAAATAAAATGAGATGTAGATGCAAAACTGTATGGTACTAAACCTATTAAATTATTTACTAATATAAATAAGAATAATACATACATTAAAGGAAAGAACATTTGTCCTTTGTTTGGGTTAATTTGATTTACTACTATACCGTGTACTGTAGCATATATACTTTCTTGACTTATTGATCAGTTGTTTGGTATTATTTTGTTACTATTTGTAGCTAATAAGCTATATGTTAAAATTATAAAAATACTTATAGATAAGTATAAACCTATGTTTGTTAAAGATAGGTGTAAATTTCCTAATAAGTTAGCATTTATAGAAAATAAATCTCTAACTTCAAATTGGTCTAATGGACTTAATACAAAATCTAAATGACGCATATTATTAATAATATTATATATCTAAATATTTATTTATATATTCTTAATTTTTCAAAAAAAAAAAAACTCAATGGTGAGATGATAATAATAATAAAAATTATTTATTATTATTAATAATAACTATTTTTAATACTATAAAGTATTTGTTATTAGCATAAATTAATATTTATTTATTTGCATATACTTTAAATAAATTATAATTTATTTATGTAAATACGTGAAATAAATATACGTACAAATTTTGGTAAAATAAATTTAGTAAATGCGTATATTAAAACTGTTAATATAACAAAAGCAAATACTACTTGATTAACAAAAAAGAATGGTACTAATTGTGGCATATCAGTGTATTTATTTATTCTATAGATACTTTCTTATTCTGTATCTGGACTATAAAAGATTGTATGGTATTGGTATATATTTTTGTATTATATATAAAGAAAGCTCTTAAGATGAATCGAACATCTATCAAAATATTAACAGTATTCCGCTCTACCGTTGAGCTATAAGAGCTAATAAAAAAAAATTACTAAAAAATATATATATATTTTTTACTTTAATATTCTTACCCAAGAATCGAACTCGGATCAGAATATTAGAAGTATTCTGCTCTGCCATTGAGCTAGTAAGAATATAGATTTAAATACAAAATTTTTTGTATTTTTAAAACATTATATTAGTTTATACTATATATTAAAGAAGAAACTGAGTAATGTAAACCATCTAAGATTGGTGCAGGATATATACCAAATAATACAGTAAATACCACAAATACTAATAACATAATAAATTCTCTTCTAGTAACATCTCCAATATTTTCTATAAAGTATGGAGAATATGAACCACCAAAAGCAATTCTATTATACATAAATATAGTATAAGCTGCAGATAATACTATAGAAGTACTAGCTAATATACCTAATATAGGCATTCTTTCAAAAGCACCATATAAAGACATAAATTCACCTATGAAATTTAATGTTAACGGTGTACCACTATTACCTAATGATAATATAAAGAATAAGATAGAGAATATAGGCATAACTTGAGCCATACCTCTATAATAAGTAATTAATCTAGTAGATGATCTATCATATAAGATACCTCCAGCACAAATAAATAAACCTGGTGAAACAAAACCGTGAGCTAAACCTAAAACTATAGCACCTTCAATACCTTGTATTGTATTACTAAATGCACCTATTAAATAAACAGCTGCGTGAGATACTGATGAGTATGCTATAAGTTCTTTAATATCTATTGTTCTTAATGTACTAAAACTTGCATAAATTATTGTTATAACACCTATAACGTATATTATATATGTATAATTTAAAGAAGCTTTAGGTAATAAAGGTAAGATTAATCTAAATATACCATATAAACTTAATTTTAAAACTATACCTGCTAAAATAATACTTCCAGATAAAGGTGACTCAACGTGAGCTTTTAATAATCAAGTATTTAAAAAAATAACTGGTGTTTTTACAGCAAAAGCTATAAATATACCATAAAATAAAAATAATTGTGTTACATAGCTAAAATTAGCTTTTGATAAGGCATCGAAATCTGTAGTACCCATAATAGAAGACATTACTATTATAGATAATAACATAAATAATGATCCTAATAAAGTATATAAAAATAAATAGAAACTAGCTCTTACTTTGTTACTAGAACCAAATAACCCTATTAATAAAAATAAAGGTGGTAATATACTTTCGAAGAAAATATAAAATAATAAGATATCTAATACTAAGAATACAGCTAATAATAATGTTTCTAATAATAACATTATTACCACAAAGGATAATACATTTTTAGATTGTATTGAATTTCAATTAGATAATATAGCTATAGGCATTATTATTGTTGTTAACAATACAAAATATATTGATAAACCATCAACACCTAAATAAATATCAAAATAACTGATTTGATAATGTTCTTCTATAAATTGAAATTGTTTACTACTAAAATCAAATAATATAAACATTACTAAAGATACTATTAAATTAACTACAGATGTAGTTAAAGCTATAGATTTTAATTTTATATTATTTATGACAGCTAAACCGTAGTTAGCTTCTATTGTTACAAGACCTACCCCTATTAAGGGAATTAATAATAATAATAAAGACATTTAAATCTGAATATATAATATATTTTATATTTACTACTTATAATATTTTTTGTTTATATATATATTACAAGTATTACTCTATGTAATACATATGAGCACATGTACTCTTAAATTATACTATAATAATTTTGTTTTATTTCTAGTATACTTTAAGTAGTACTATATTGCAGTATATTAATATTATATATAATTATAACTATAATAATATAGTTAATATTATTATTATTATAAAAATTTTACAATAATATTTGTGTAGGTAAAGCATCTAAACCAAATAAAACACAAGGATAGAAAATTACATAAGCTATAACTAATGGTAATATAACTGTTCAACAAACACCCATTAACTGATCATAACGTATTCTAGGGAAAGAAGCTCTTGCTCAAATAAACGCAAATATAAAGAATGCAGTTTTTAATGCTAAATTTATAGGAGAAGAAGATATATATGAATACATATTTTCTAAAATAGAATGATCAATACCTAATATATTATTAAATAAATCAAATATTAAAGTAGATGGTAAAATAAATAAATAACCACCTGTAAATAAAATAGTATTTAATAAACAAATTAAAACAATACTAGAATATTCTGCTAAGAAAAAGAATACAAAAATACTAGCTGAGTGTTCTGTCATAAATCCACTAACTAATTCAGATTCTGCTTCAGCTAAATCAAAAGGAGGTCTATTAGTCTCTGCTATAGAACCTATAAAGAATAAAATAAATAAAGGAAATAATGGTAATATGAAATTTACTACTCTTTGAGATTCTACTATAGTAATCATATTCAAATTACCAGTAAATAGTATAACTATTAAAATAATAGAACTTAATACTAATTCATAACTAATTAATTGAGCTGTACTTCTTAATGAACCTAAAAAAGCGTATTTAGAATTGGCTGATCATCCAGCTAATAAAATACCATATGTCCCTAAAGAAGAAACAGCTAATGCATAAAGCATACCTAAGTTATAATCTGATATAAATAAACCAGAACCTATAGGTAATACTAAGAAACCTAATAAAGCAAAGATTAAAGTTACCATAGGTCCAAAGAAAAATAATATTATATTAGATTGTGTAGGAGAAACATACTCTTTTAATAATAGTTTTAAAGCATCAGCGAATGCCTGTAATAATCCGTAGAATCCTACTGCATTAGGACCTAATCTTCTTTGCATAGAAGCCATACCTTTTCTTTCACCAACTGTTACAAAAGCAACGGATAATAAGGCAGGCACTACTAAAATCAATGGTTCAATAATAGATAATAATGTAGCCATTTTGTATTTTTTATTTTTCTTATTAACATACAATTACATAACTTTTATTAGTTTATATATAAATAATATATTTTTTGTTAATATATTATATATAAATTTAGAATATGTATATTTATTATGTATAATAAATATTTTCAATATACCTTATATATTAGTATATTTCATGGATATATTGTATTTTGTTATTTATGATTTTTAAATTATATATTAAAATATAATATATTAGTTATATGTTTAAATATGTTGTTAATAATATAACCACATATAAGGAGTTCGGGGAAGTCGAATCCCTTTATTTCGATTTGCAGTCGAAACGCAGAACCGTCTGCTCAAACTCCAAGTAGTTACTAAATAAATATTTATCTTTTAACATCTTAAAAGTTTATTTTAGATTTAATATATACCTATTTTCTAGTAGATAATTCAACTAAACTATTTTCTACTATACTAATAACAGGTACTAGTATAAAGAAATGTGCAAAATATAAAACAGTTGAGATTTGACCAAACTCAATAAATGGTGTTTCAACGTGTTTTGCACCTATTTGCATTAATATTAAGAAGTTAGCCACAAAAATAAAGAATGCTATTTTACTTAAAGGTCTAAATTGTACTCCTCTTAATTTAGATAAATCTGTTGCAGGCATAACCATTAAACATAAGATAGATGCAAACATAGAGATAACACCTAATAATTTATTAGGTATAGATCTTAATATAGCATAGAATGGTAATAAGTATCACTCAGGTACTATAGCTGGTGGTGTTTGCATTGGATTTGCCATAATATAATTATCACTATCTCCTAATGCATTTGGCATAAAGAATACAAATACTGATAATACTATAAAGAAAATAAATATAGTAATTAAATCTTTAAACACAAAATATGGTGCAAATGGTAATCTATCATAGTTACCAGATATACCTAAAGGGTTACCTGATCCTACTACATCGTGGTATGCTATTAAGTGCATTACTACTAATGCTGCTAATACGAAAGGTAATAAGAAGTGTAATGCAAAGAATCTATTTAATGTTGCATTATTTACAGAGAAACCTCCTCAAATAAACTCAACAATATCTTGACCTATTCAAGGTATAGCACTCATTAAATTAGTAATAACTGTAGCACCTCATAAACTCATTTGTCCGTATGGTAAAACATAACCTAAGAAAGCTGTAGCCATCATTAAGATAACTATTACAGTACCTATAGCTCATGTTAATGTTCTTGGTGATTTATATGATCCATAGTATAAACCTCTACCTATGTGTAAATACATTATAAAGAAAAATGCTGAAGCTGTATTAGCGTGTAAATAACGTACTAATCAACCATTATTAACATCTCTCATTATATGCTCTACTGAGTTGAAAGCTTCTAATACTGTAGGTGTATAGTGCATAGCTAATGTAACACCTGTTATAATTTGGATAACTAAACATAAACCTAATAATGAACCGAAGTTTCATAAATAGCTAATATTAGCTGGAGTTGGTGCATCTATTAAATATGAATTTAATATTCTTAATAAAGGATTACTTTTTAAAATTCTCATTTTTTTTTTCTTTTTATTTTTATATTTTAATTTACATACTTTTATATAATATATAGATATACATTATTTTTTCTTTTTTTTCTTTTCTTTTCTTTCTTGTTATTATTCATATATTATCTTTACTTATAATCTATTTAGTTAATAAATTATTGTTTATTATTAAAACTTTTTCATTTTGTTATAACTTTATACTTATTAGTCTTCGATGAATTGAACACCATTATATATATATATATATATATATATTATTAACCTATTAGACTTTGTGTATAAATAATAATTACACATAATTATTTAAATTAATTATTATAAACTACCTGGTACAAATAATACTACAGCTAATAAATTAGACATATGTAATCATTCATTAGGCATAAACATAAATAATAAAATAACTAAAGTTAAAATAGATATAACTATAGATAAAGAACTAGATATACTAAAATTATTTAATTCTATAGTATTAGTTATTTTATTATTTTTAACAACTAAAGCTGGCATAATTAAGTCTTGGAATTTTTTTTTAAATGTATATGAATGTTCACTAAAGAACATTGTTTTTACAACAAATAAATAATAAACTCCACTAATAACACTAGTTAATACACCAACTAAAGTTAGGAAAATGTATCCTTCTTGTAAAGCAGCTGAGAATACCATCTGTTTTGCAAAGAATCCCATTAAAGGTGGGATACCAGCAAATGAGAATAAAGTAATAGTTAAACTTAAAGCTAATATACTATTTATATGGAAATATCCCTTAAGTTGACTTATTAGTTGTATAGGTGAGTTTTGTTTATCTACTAAACTATTATGATTTGTATCATTATCATTATAAGCATATAAGCTACTACCTATGGCAACTAATAATATAAAGGCATTTAAATTAGATAAACTATATTGAACTAAATAGAATATAAATGATTGTGTAGATTCTACAGTATTAATTGTTAAAGCTAATAACATGAAACCTAAATGTGATATTGTACTAAAAGCAAATAATCTTTTAATTCTATTTTGTGTTAAACCTAAAACAGTACCAATTATTAAAGATAATAATGAACTAACTAATAAACTAATAGTTCAATTATATTGAGTTGTAATATATATACTATTAGTATAATGAACTAATTGCAGTAATAAAGCTAAAATAGATATTTTAGCTATAATAGCTACAAAAGTAGTTACTATTGTAGGTATTCCATCATAAACATCAGGTGATCAGAAATGGAAAGGTGCAGCTGATATTTTAAATAAAAAACCTATTGACATTATTATTAAACAAAATGGTATATAAACAGTTATATCTTGCTCATCTAATATACCAGCTAAATTGTTTATAATATAAAAACTATCTAAGTAAGTAACACCTAAATTAGCATATATTAAACCTATACCTAATAATATAAAACAAGAAGCTAAACTACCTAATAAGAAATAAGTTAAACCAGCTGAAGTAGATGATTCTGAATTTCTATACATAGTACATAATAAATATAAACCATAACTTTGTAATTCTATTGATAAAAAAATAGAAACTAAATCATTACTTGATATTAAAAATACACTTCCTGTTATTATTAATAGTAACATTAATGTATATTCAACAATAGAATATTGTTCACTTCTTTTATATATTATATCATTTAAAACTCTAGTTTTTACTATATGTATTTTTGAAAATAATTTATTTAAAGTATTAAAATCAGTAGATAATAATTTTCTAGGAAAAAATCCTGTCATATTCAATATTAATAAACTTATAACAAATATTAATATATGAAAAGTTTGTGTTATAGAAGATGTATAAAATAAACCACTAAATAACCCAATACCACTATCTAAATAAGTTATAAATAAATTATTATATGATAAAAATATACAATAGAATAATATAATTATACCTATTCTAGAATAAAGAATAGCAGTATCACGTCTAGATGCTAAAGCATTAGATCATACTAAACAAAATATTGAAGATAATAGCATATTCAATTAAAAGATAAATTTAAATTAAAAATTATTTAATAATATAATTAATTTATATTATTTATTAGTTTTTGGACTTTTACTAAATAAACCAAAAAAACCTATTATACTTAACATAAATATACTTGTCTCACTTTGGAAGTATAGTAATGTAGCATAGAATAATAAACCTAATATAGTATATAAAGCATATGTAGTTACAACACCTGTACTTAATTTTCCTAAATTAGTACTTAATGCTACTAAACCTTTTTCTAATCCATAAGGTCCTATTAACTCAACAGAACCTTTATCAAGACTCTTAGTAGTTTGACCTCCTAATTTTAATACACCTTCTACGATATATTTGTTATAGAATAATTCTATATAGAATCTTTGATTAAAGAAACTAAATATATTATAACCCAACTTAGAATATTTAAAGTTTATTAATAATTTAGGTAAGAATTCAGATAGTAATACTGAAATTATACTTAATGAAACAGTAAATACAAAAGGTAATAATTTAAAGAACGTAGGTACTGCAAACTCAGTATCTAACATTATTTCATGACTAGGGTGAATAAATAAACTATTATCTACAAAGAAACCTGTACCTAAACCTATGAATATATCTTTAGTTATATAACCAAAGAATATAGAGAATATAGATAATACTATTAAAGGTATAGTTAAAAATAAATCACCTTCATGTGCTATTCTATAACTAAATAATGGTCCATTAGGGTTAGTCAAGAATGTTAAGTATAAGACTTTAGCTGAATACAATGTAGTAAACATAGCACCTATAGTAGCTACAAAGTATACCACAGTACCAGATAAGTAGAACTGACCATAAGAAGACTCAAGAATAAAATCTTTAGAATAGAAACCTGTCATGAAAGGCACAGCAACTAAACTTAATGAGGCGATTAATATAACAGAGTAAGTTAAAGGTAAAAATTCTCTTAAACCACCATATTTTCTGAAATCTTGATTATCCGCTACTGCGTGTATAACTGACCCAGCACCTAAGAATAATAACGCTTTATAGAAAGCGTGATTTACTAAATGGAATAATGCTAAATTATAACTAGATAAACCTATAGCTATAACCATCATACCTAATTGACTCATAGTAGAATAAGCAATAACTTTTTTAATATCTTGTTGGAATAAACCAATTAAAGAACTAAATACTGTTGTAATAGCTCCTAATCATAAACATAATACTAATACTGTTGAACTATACTCTATTAATGGTGATGATCTCATTAATAAATAAACTCCTGCTGTAACCATAGTAGCAGCGTGTATTAATGCTGATACTGGTGTAGGACCCTCCATAGCTTGTGGTAGTCATATGTGTAAACCAACTTGTGAACTTTTTGCTGTTGCACCTATTAATAAACAAATACCTATAATAGTAATAATGTTTTCATTATAATAAGGTGCTAATGCAAATACTGTACTGTAGTCTATATTACCAAAAGATCATAAAATAGCAAACATACCTACAGTTAATAAACAATCACCTACTCTATTAGTTAATAAAGCAGATAGAGAACTTTGGTTTGCGGCTATTCTAGTAAATCAGAAATTTACTAATAAGTATGAACAAACACCTACACCTTCTCAACCTACAAACATTATTAAATAATTATTACCTGTTACTAATATTATCATCATAAATGTGAACAAGCTTAAATAACTAAAGAATCTTTGGTTGTGTGGATCATGACTCATATAACTTATAGAGTATATATGAACTAAACTAGATACTATTAATACAGGTATCAACATTGATACTGTTAATGAATCAAATCTAAAATTTCATAAAACATATAATGATTCTACATCTACTCATCTAGCTACATTTATTGTTACAGGTATATTATTAAAACCTACTTCAAAAAATGCTACTATTGCTAATAATGTTGTAGTTATAACTGAAGCACATGTTATTATATGTGCTCCACTTACTCCTACTTTTCTTCCAAAGAAACCTGAAACTATTGAACCTAAAAGGGGTAAAATTATCAATGTTAAATACATTATCTATATTGTATTGAAATACTCCCTCTTAATCTATAATAAGCAATTAATATACCTAAACCTATTGCTGATTCGGCTCCTGCTATAGTTAATATATATACAGCAAATGTTTGACCTAATATATCGTCAAAACTAAGAGAACTTATTAATATTAAAAATGTTACTGATAATAACATAATTTCAATTGAAATTAACATCAGTATTATATTTTTTCTATTTAAAACAAATCCTGCTATCCCTATAAAAAATAATAATATTGAGAAACTCATTTTTTTTTTTTATTTTAGTTTGATTTATCTATACTACAGTAGTACTTAATAAATAAACCTCCTATTGACTATAAATAGTATTTGTAACTATTGAGAAGATACAGAATAATTATTCCATGGTAATGGAATATAATGAGATTAAGTAGTTTGGCTAAACCTAACGTGTATAAGATTTGAACTTATATTTTCATGTTCGTAGCATGACATTCTACCATTGAATTAACACGATATAAACATGTAAAACATGCAATATATATGACTGAACCATATATATTTAATATATATATATATAAGCTACTATAATTATAAATTACATATATCCTATTTTATGTATTTTATAATACACTTAATTTACATAATATAATAATATCTTATTAGTTAATTTAATTAACTAACCTTTTACTAACACAATTTTTATGATAATAAAACCTTTTTAATTTTTATATAAATAAATGGTGTGCAATACACACAAATGTAATATTCAGTGAACGTTCGCTGAAATAACATTATTATATTATATTTATATAAATAATAGTTACATACAAGCGCCTATATACACTTGTAGTACTATACCTTTAATTAGATAAAACCCCTAACTAATTAAACTTATAAGATTAAACTAGTATATTGAAAATAATAAATAAACCACTAATTTTCAGAATTCCCAAAGTTTCCTGAGTTTCCTGAGTTTTCTGAATTACCAGAATTAGGTTTTTTATAGAAAAATTTATTTATTTTATTCATTCTATATACATCAAAACGACTTAAAAAATAATCATGTAAAATAAATGGAGGCTTCATTTTGTAACCTAAATGGGTATTATATTTATTAAATTCTATATGTTTAAAAAGTCTACATTTATCATACATAAATAAATAACTACCATCTGGATATGTTACTTTACAATAACGATCTTTTTCATTGTGATAATTAGTATAATAAGTATATCTAAGATGACCTTCTTCATATACCCTCATAGTATTTGAAAACATTAATTGTGGTGCATTTTGATGCAACATTTCAGGATGAACAAATTGACAAAGATTACGATCATAATAACGATAAGCTGGTCAACCACGAGGTAATCTCCTATATTTCATTTTAAAATCTCCGATACTTTTTAATCAATTACCTCTCACTAAACCTCATTTAGCTCTATTTGGCTTTTTATAACCAGGAGGCCGTAGTGAATCTATTATAGCCTGTTTACGTTGATGTTTAAGTTGTGCATCTTTTCTTTTTTTTCTGACTATACGTTCGTGTTCTTTTTGTTTTTGTCTTTTTGCTTCTCTTCTTAGCTCGTCTTCTTGTCTTTTACGCTCATCCTCTTCTCTTTTTCTTTTTCTTTTTTCACCTTCTGAATATGTTACTTTTCATCCTGGTGGTTGTTGACCTGGTGGTGGGGGAGGTCCCATATTTGAATGATTCCAAGAAGAACCTTCTCCCCCAGTATTATCACCCCAAGATTCCATTAAAACAATAAAATCGTTAAACTCTTGCACATAGTGATAAAGAAATAGTTTAAGTACGTTTTCTATATACATATAATTATTTTTAATTAAAACAAATATAAAAAGTAATCCTAGTATTAATCTGTATAAATATAATAGTTTTTTTACTAAAGATGGGCTGTAATATATATCCTTGTAGAATACATACTGTAAGTAATTATAGATTAAATTGATTGATAATTTCATATTTTATTCCTATTTTTTACTTTTATCATTTTTTAACTACTTAACCTTCCATTTGTTCTCTTAATCATAATAAGAAATCTCTTATAGAAACAGATTGGATAGCGATTGGCATAGAACTGTGAAGTATTCCACATATTTCTGAACATTGACCAAAGAATGTTCCTGGACGATTTATATAAACTGAAGCTTGATTTAATCTTCCTGGGTAAGCATCTGCTTTAATACCTAAAGAAGGACAAGCATAAGAATGTATAACGTCAGCAGCTGAAATAACAAATCTTGTGTGTGTTAATTCAGGTATTATAACTCTGTTATCAACTTCTAACATTCTAAATTGACCTTCTTCTAAATCACTTTCAGGTACTATATATGAATCAAATTCTATAAACTCATCATCTTCATTAGTAAAATCTGGGTACTGGTAACTTCAGTATCATTGGTGACCCTCAGCATATACAACTAATGATGGGTCCATAACTTCATCCATTAAATATAATAATTTGAATGAAGGGAATGCTATTAATATTAATATGAATGCTGGAGATATAGTTCATATTAATTCTATTAAAGTACCATGATTCATATATTTATGAGCAATAGGTGATTTATTAGCTACAAAAGTTTTTATGATATTTATTATCATTCAAGTAACAGTAAATAATATAATAGCTAAATAGAACATTATATTATTGTGTAATTCTTCAATACCTTCCATTTGAGGTGAAGCACTATCTTGGAAAAATAATCCTCAAGCTGTTGGAGCATCCAACTGTATGTTTGTTATTAAAAAATTAAGAACTAAATTCATAGATTTTAAGTAGTAAAAGTTTTTTTTCTTTCTCATTTAATAGTTAAAAGTTTCTACTGTTTCGTATTTATGCTTGTACTCATATATTATTTTTTTTTATTACATTAACTAATTATACGTTAATGAATAAGATTCTCATGATTCATTATTAAAATCATTATTTTGTCTACTTTCTATTTTTAACGCGTTTTTACCTAACTCAAAAGCAAATCCTAAAGTTAATACTAAAGAAAATACTAATGCTATAACTAAACCGTATATACCGTTAGTATAAGCACTAACCACATAAGGGTAAAGTAATAAAATTTCTAAATCAAATAATAAGAACAATAAGGCAAATACAAAGAAAGAAATACCAAATTGTGTTCTATTTTGACCTAAGAAAGAGTGAAATCCACATTCGAATGCACTATCTTTTTCCAAGTATTCGTTACTTGGAGAAAATATTAAATTAACTAATAATAATACTATACCTAATACAGGTATTAAAAACAAAAAAAAAGTTGTTGCTGTCATTTTTATTATTATTTATATATTACCTCAAAACTATCTTTCTAATATATTTTATATAAATGAATTATATTATTAATTCTATACTAAATTCACTCATTAATGAGCTTTTTTTTTTAATTTACTTAAATTATTCATATAAGACAAACCTAATAGTAATTAATTTTACTATTAAATTATAACCTTCTTTTGGAGTATAGAAAATATAGCTATTAAGCTACATACAATAGTAAGAAAGCCATCATTAAAGCAAATAATCCAGTAGCTTCTGCAAAGGCAAAACCTAAAATTGCATAAGAAAACAATTGTCCTCTTAATGAGGGATTTCTAGCTACACCTAGTATTAGTGCTCCAAATACAACACCTATACCTACTCCGGCTCCAATCAACCCTGTTGTGGCCATTCCTGTTCCTATAATTTTTGCTGCTTGTAACATATATATTAATATGTGTATAAAAAAACCTGTACAAAAAATACATTAAAATGGTTATTTTTTTGTTGTTTACAAGAGTATATTATCCTAAGATCGGACATATATCTCTAATACTAATTTTACTAAAATAGAAAAAAAACTATCTTGCACAATATGAAAATTTTTAGATTATTGCACAAAAATTTACTTATTTGGGTTTAAGTATTTACCTAAAAATATAAATAAATTTATTTATTTTTTTATAAAAATTAACACATGATTAAATTTGTGTTATTGTTATTATATACTGACTTATACAATATACTTAATTATTAAGTATAAAATGTAGACCATAATTGTTTTAATTATGCAGTGTAATCCAGTGCTTACACCTATATTGCTGTATATTTAAAAATTTTACATTAATTTTCAAAAATATAATGTCACTATTTATATTATGATTGTAATGGTAAACTAGCAAACGCGTGTGGTTTTGGTGGACTAGTTAAACATCACTCTAAAGAACTATTATTTCTTGTGAAATTAACTTGGAATGTATCACTGAATAATTGTGGTGTTAATCAAGGATATCTTGATACAGCTTTACCTTCAGTTAATTGTTTGTAAATAATAGTTAAGAAATATCATGTTGCTACAACACTAACAATAGAACCTATACTACTAATTAAATTTCATCCGTAGAAAGCGTCAGGGTAGTCACTTATTCTTCTAGGCATTCCTTGTAAACCTAAGAAATGTTGTGGGAAGAATGTTAAATTAACACCTACAAATAAAATTCAGAAATGAACTTTAGCAGCAAAGTGGTCATAAGATAAACCTAATATTTTAGGTATTCAGAAGTATCAACCACTAAATAATGCAAACACAGCTCCCATAGATAATACATAGTGGAAGTGAGCAACAACATAGTAAGTATCGTGGAATGCTACATCAAGTGAAGCATTAGCTAAAACAACTCCACTTAAACCACCTATTGTGAATAACACAACAAATCCTAATGCAAATAACATAGGTGGTGTTAAATGTAAAGATCCACCGTAACATGTAGCTAATCAACTGAATATTTTAATACCTGTCGGTACAGCAATAATTAAAGTAGCTGCTGTGAAATAAGCTCTAGTATCAACGTCTAAACCAACTGTGTACATGTGGTGACTTCAAACTATGAAACCTAATACACCAATAGATAACATAGCATAAACCATACCTAAGTATCCGAAAACGTTTTTACCTGAAGCTGCTGAAATAACTGTACTAATTATACCAAAACCTGGTATAATTAAAATATAAACCTCAGGGTGTCCGAAGAATCAGAATAAGTGTTGGAATAATATAGGATCTCCACCACCAGCTACTTCAAAGAATGAAGTATTAAAGTTTCTATCAGTTAAAATCATAGTAATTCCTCCAGCTAACACTGGTAATGATAATAATAATAATACGGCTGTAATAATAACAGCTCATCCAAATAAAGCTAATTTGTGTAAACGTATACCTGGACTTCTCATATTTAAAATAGTAGTTATGAAATTCATTGCACCTAACATACTACTTATACCACTTAAGTGTAAACCAAATATAGCTAAATCTACACTAGGTCCACTGTGAGATTGTATTCCTGATAATGGAGGATACAATGTTCATCCTGTACCTGCTCCATTTTCTATAGTTGCTGAGAATATAAATAAAAATAAACTTGGAACTAATAATCAGAAACTTATATTATTTAATCTTGGGAATGCCATATCTGGACCTCCTACTAATAATGGTAATAAGAAGTTACCAAAACCACCTATTAATGCTGGCATAACCATAAAGAAAATCATCATTATAGCGTGTGCTGTAATTATACTATTATATAATTGATTATCTGATATATATTGTACACCTGGTCCTGATAATTCTAATCTTATTAACACAGAAAAGGCTGTACCTATTAATCCTGAAAATAATGAAAACATTAAATATAATGTTCCAATATCTTTAGCATTAGATGATAAAAATCATCTTTCTTGTCATTCTGTTGGTTGTTTAAATGTAAACACGTTTCCTTGCACTTCTGCAGCCCCGTGTTGAGATAAATTTATTGTTGAAGTTGAAAAACCTCTTTCTTGCCTATTACTTTCGCTATTAAACCTTCCGGACAAAGGTTAATGTATTTAATTTTTCATTTGTATACTTTTATTATTACATTTTTTTATTTATATACAACTTACTGTTTATGTATAACTTACTTTTAAGTATATATAACTAATTGAATTTACTTTATATAAAACTATTATGTTTTTTTTTAATTGTAAACATATATATATATATATATATGTATATATCTCTTTTTATAATAAAACACACAAAATAGTGTTGTTTTTTTGGGAGGATACCTAGATTCGAACTAGGATATACTATGCCACATACAGCCGTTCTACCATTGAACTATACCCACCTATATTACTTAATATACTCGCCTATAATACTTTAATAACTTAACTATTTATCTAAATAACGTAACAAGCTCGAGCTTCTTGACATGCTATCTATAGCAAGACTATCTACTTTATTAACAGTGTTACAACCTCACGTAAACTGATCTATTTTTTTTCAAGAACCATCTGATGTTTTGAAGCACACCCATAAAATTCAAGCTCATCACTTGAAAAACCAACCGATTCATAGCTAAGATTAGGATTACTATTTAATGTAATACCTAACTGACTGCACATATTTGTTAGAAAATTAGGTATACTTATTTTATTATATGCAGTTAAATATACATTATTATCCAATACACCTGAATAATTAGAATCATTCATTAATGCATGAATATAGCATAATTTGTTAAAAGATAAATTGTTATTCAACAATAGTGCAGTAGGATTAAAATTAAAACTAATACCTAGATAAGTCCACTCTTGAATTACCCCTTGAGTATTTATTTGAAATTATATATATATATATATATCGTATAATAATTGTATACTAGTATTATTTATATTACAAGAAAAGTTATATTGTCCATAATTATACACAAAAAATTGTAAGACTATCCTATTAAATATATCATAGGCTGGACTGTAAGGTAATTTAGAAAGTAATATTAACTCATTCGATTCAGGCAAAACGCTGAATTTCGTTATATTCCATTACCATGGAATAATTATTCTGTATCGTCTCAATAACTACAGATACCACTTCAGGTGTGATATTTAAAAATGCATTACTCATTATTATTTTTAATTTTTGTTTGATTTATCTATACTACAGTTTTTTCCGTTTAAACTTGGCTACGGCCAAGAGAGAAATTCGAATTCTCATTCTTAATTCATGAAATTATTGTTCTACCGATTGAACTATCTTGGCTAAAGTTAGAATAAACATAGAATTATTCGTATATATATATATATGTATATATATATATATATACATTTATGTTGGGGCGACTCGAACACCCAATAGTAAATACCAAAAATTTATGACTTACCGATTAGTCGACAACATAAAATATGGGTAACAAGACTTGAACTTGTAAAGTATAAAACTATTCCGTCCTAAGCGGAACCTGGTTACCAATTTCAGCATACCCATTAACTTGCTCAAGATAAGATTTGAACTTACAACCTAATCAGCTTCAATGATTCGCTCTACCAATTGAGCTTCTCGAGCTAATATTTAATATAATCATAAAATATCGATATATATTAATTAATACTAAACTTAACATAGTATTATTGGAGTTATCAGGACTCGATCCTGAAATAACGATATGCAAAATCGTCGTTTTACCAGTTAAACTATAACCCCTTTTCTTTTATTTGTTAAAAATAATAATTATATATGAATACTTAACACTTGTGTTTTATATTTATATTGCACTATATTAATAAAATAATTAAAATATTATAACTTGTATTGATTTATAATATATATATATAGTATAAAATACCCGAGAAACGAGTCGAACGTTTACGGCTTGCGCCACTTAAGCTTAAATTAAGACTGTCTACCAATTCCAGCACTCGGATTAAATAAGACTAAAATGACTTGAACATTTACTCAAACCATCATGAGTGGTTCGCTTTACCGATTAAGCTATAGTCTTTGGTAGCGGACTTAGGGGTTGCACCTAAATTTTATGGGCATGAGCCATATATGTTAACTATTACATCAATCCGCTTTAAGAGATAGGTGACTTGAACACCTGACCTTTCGCGTGTAAAGCGACAGCTCTACCAACTGAGCTAATCTCTTTTAAAGATAAAAATATTAATTCTTTATTAACCCAAGGGGGATTTGAACCCCCGCACTAACAGTGAAAATGTTATGTCTTAACCAGACTTGACCATTGGGTCTTTATTATTAAAAATAATAAGTATTAATAACTTTATCATAGCCTAATGCAAGTATCGCACTCACTTCTACCGATTACAAAACGGTTGCATTACTTTTATGCTAAAAAGGCCTATTAATAAATAATACGATATGTATTATAGATAGTATCCTAATAATTAGTACTTTATATCTAAAAATGTTTTCATTCTTACAACTAAAGCCTATAAATTGCTATATATATATATATATAACAACTATACTCGTAGTGTTCTACTACGTTTAAAAGTATAATAAAGTTTGCTTCGCGTTTAGATGCTTTCAACACTTATCTTTAACTGATGTAGCTTTCCTGCCATGCCTATAGGATCAAAAAAATACTTTAGTACAAGCATTCGATATATATATAAATATTTATATATATATACTATAAACAACAGGTAAACCAGGGATCAATATACCCAACTCCTTTCGTACGAAGGGGCTATCTTTACTCTACTTAATGTTCCTCTAGAAGATAGAAACCATACTGTCTCACGACGTATTAAACCCAGCTCATGTAGCTCTTTAATCGACGAACAGTCGAACCCTTCATGATTTCTGCATGCATGAGGATGAGCTAAGCCGACATCGAGGTGCCAAACCGCGCACTCAATTTGTACTCTCTTGCGCAAATTAGCCTGTTCAATTTATGTTATCATAAAGCAAAATTAATATTTTTGCTTATATTTCCATTTTTCTCAAAACGGTTCAGACTATTTCATCATCTTTATTAATTAAATTTAGGAAGGGATATTGTTATATGTTTATAAATTAAAATTAGTATGTATTAAGTACCACTTACTCAACCTTTAACACCAAAAGCTCCAACACGGGATGTAGAGTTTATAACGGTACGTTGTAAATTAGATTTAAAATTACCTCTTAAAACTGGTGTAGGGTAACCATGATCAGAAGAATAAGCATTTTCTAAATTTCCTTTGTATTTAGTTCTACGTTTAGATCTTGAAGCAGAAAAACGTCTAGTTAATCTACCAGCAGCTTCTAATCTAACACCTGATACTCTTTTATATTTAATATCATTTAATATAATTTTTTTCAGATATTTTGTATTTGTTTTTTTTTGCTCCATTAAATCATTAACTGAATTATTAGTATCAAAACTATTAACTGTAAAAAATTCTTTTGTTTTTTCTACTAATTTAATATTTTTTAACTTTGCTTTTCTAATTAATACTTTAAGGTATCTTAATACATTTCTTTTTTTCTTTAATTTTAATTCTAATGGTTGTGAATATATACTACTATTAAAATAAAAATATTTTAGATTAATAATATTGAATTCTACGTTTTTATTATAAATCTTTCTTATTAAACTTATTAAACCTTGTAAATAAGAATTATCAAATTTAGCTTTATTGATATATAGTATTTGTTTATAAAGCATATAATATCTTAGTCTTTTTAAACTTTTTTTTATAAATCTTTGATAGTAAATATTTTGCACTGAATGTATTATTGAGTTATATTTTGGTAAAACATTAGATAATACAGTACTTTTTACTTTTTGTTGATTTAATATACCAATACCTACTTGTCTTATTAATTTCAATTTGTTTGTAAATTTAGATTTTTTAAACAATCTTGTATATCTCTTTTTAAGTTTTAATAGATAATTAAGCTTTTGTTTATTATAAACATATAAAGTTATATTAACTTTATCATTAGTATGCTTAAATTCACCCTCACTAAGAAATATTCTATTAATTGATATTTTTCTAAATCTACGACGTAATCTTTCTTTTCTTAAAAGTGATTCTAATTCTAAATGGTATGAATTAAAATAACCTTTAATCAATTTCATTACAAATTTACTTTTAATAGGTATTAAACTTATAGCATTTTTTTTATATGAATAAACACTACTTTTTCAATTACTTACTGCAGGTACTAAATCTTTATTATATTTAACTTCAGGTGCATTTTGTAATGTTTTTTTTTTATATGTATTATTTAATTTTGATTTTATAATATTTAACATATATTATATATTTAATAACATTAATTCAATTAATTATATTAACTGAATAACATTAAAGCTTGAAATTCAAGTCTATTCCATTATTATTTAATAATTTTTATACAATTTAAATTATAAGGTATATATACCTTTAATAAAGATGTTGGGCATTAAAAAAGGATTATTGTTAGCTATACTCACCTTTTAGTCGTTGAACGTCCTTATTTAAATTTATCATTATGATAAATTAACGCTTTAAATAAGTTTCGCTTCAAATACACTTAAATAATATAAGTTGTCTTTGAAATTTACCCAATATATTACCAATATTTTTTTTAATATTGGAGGACTCACAGTTATAAATCCCTAGCGTAACTTTTTCTATAATCCAAGACCTTTCCTTAATGCATCTTGTGATCATATGCCCCGCTTACGCGACTGATAGACTCGTAGGTCAAACAGTAAAGCAAGATTAAGCCATTAAACTTTTAAAGTATAAATAAATATCATATTTAAGTTGACAAATACAACTTAAACATAACAAAAAACTTTTAAATATTAAAGTTTAAAATACATCTATTCACCACATAGTTAAAATCTTACTTAAAATAAAAATAAATGTAGAATTTAATCGAATAGTAACTGTATAATTATAAAAATAATTATTACAAATTAAAATATATGTATGTAAACATACAAGTTTACAATATGAACTTTGGATATACCCAGGTACTTTTTGTGGGATCTGTGCCCCGCATAAACTGCCTCCCAATCATCAAGAGAATAATATAGGATTCGAATAAAGGTGTTTCATTGTTATCATTCAACTACCTTATACACTATAAATCATCCTAAAGGTTTACTCTTGTAATTAGTAACAGTAAAGCTGCATAGGGTCTTCTCGTCTATCTAGAGGTAAACAGTATCTGCACTGCTATTCCAATTTCACTGAGACAATCATCGAGACAGCTGTTGCATCGTTAAGTCATTCATGCAGGACCGCATTTAACGGCCAAGGTATTTCGCTACCTTAGGACCCTCATAGGTAAGGCCGCCATTAATCGGGGTGTCCTTCAAAACCTCAGTTAATAACCAAGGAAAATTCGTTACCCAGCCGACATCGGGCAGACATCACACTCAATACTTTGATTTTTTATCTTTGCAGAGTGCTGTGTTTTTATTAAACAGTCGTACAACATTATTTCATGATTCCTCTTATTATAAATTTAATATCTTTTAATCAAATTTATAATAATGGCCCTCCTTATTCCGAAGGTACAGAGTCAATTTGCCGAGTTCCTTAATGATTGTTCACTCAAACGCCTTTGTATTCTCTACTTGCTTACTTGTGTTAGATTCTAGGTACGGTGTAATAACGCATCTGGTTAACAGGTAGTATCCTACCTAACTCCTTCGTTAAGATGTTAACATGTAATATAAAAATATTTTCCTGAACCTTTATTACTTGTTAAAGGTTTTATATTTTAATATTACGTATCAGAGTTTATTATTCATCATCAAAATTACCTTTTGATTAATATTTTTAGACACCGATTTTAGGTTAGAAGCCATAAGCTTAAGGCGAGGCTATTAGCCTTTTTCGTTACTCATGTCAGCATTCTCTCTTGGAAATTTCATAGATTCTAGATCTAATATTAGATCTTATATAATAAGGTAATTACTATAATAGTTATAAAAAACCTTCTCCTAAAAGCGGTCCTACCTATCTTTTAGATACATCATGAGTCTTTATAGTAATAAAAATACTATATTGCTATAGTATTAATACTACTATAACCTTATTTCAAATTTATATTTTTACATTTAGAATAAATGTAAATCATATGATTATTATCCAATGTTCCGCTACCCCACATATAAATGTGTACAAGGTTTCGGTATATTATTTTAGATCCGTTAAATTTTCGGCGTTTTCTCCTAAATATTTAATCAGTGCTCTGTTACGAGGTCTTCAAAAAATGGCCGCTTCTAAGCCTATTTCCTGATTGTTTTAAAAAAAAACATCCTTAATTTCACTTAACAATAATTTTGGAACCTTAACTCTTGTTCTGGGCTGTTTCCCTTTAGACATACAACCTTATCGCACTATGTCCGATTATTTAATATTCATCTTTGCCCTTCCGAGTGCAAATACTCTCCGGTAAAGTCGCTACAACCCCCCGATGTTGACAAATACCATTGGTATTGTCCGAGATCACAGTTCTGTACCTGCTAAGATGTTAATTAAATTACCTACTTACATAGGTTTCGCGGAAAACCAGCTATACTAGTCAGTTTTGTCTTTCACTAACTTACCACAATTCTTCGGATATCTTTACAACGATAACCCGTTCGGGCTTTTATAACCCTGATCATGGTAAGATCACTAGCCTTCGGGTCTAATTCTAGATACTTATTCATTTTTTCATAATTGGTTTATCTAAGCAAAAATTACTTTTTTTAATTATATTTAATACTAATTAAATACTAATAACCTTTGCTTGCATCTAAAATTAACTTGCTGACCCATTATGCAAAAGGTACGCTCTTATTTTTTATTTAAAAATTTACTCGAGCTGCTTATAAAACTACTATTTCAGCTTTTTCCCTCACGGTACTTCTACTCTATCGCTTATATATTTTCTTTAGCCTTAGAGGAAGGTTCCCCTTTATTCAAACAGATTTTTTTCCATTTTACTTGATTTATTGGCTGTTGCTGTTAAGAAGACACCTAACAGCAATCTCGTTTGATTTCTTTTCCTAAAGTTACTAAGATATTTCAATTCACTTTGTCTGATTATAAGATTTCTCTTTGATCTCTAGGTTCCCACTAGATAAATCTTGAAATATATAGCTTACCATCCATAATAGTTTCTTTATATACTTACCTTGATTTCTCAAGATCTATATGATGCATATCATCTATATTGTGAGATATTAACTTTATTTTAATAATATA